ATTTCCGAACACCTCATAGTATTTTCGGGGCGTCCAAAGAGTCGATCATTTCTGCATGATTTTTTTTTCTCGTGCACTACCCCTTCCAATGGGTTTCGAAGATAAAAATCCTTTATTGGCATTGGCCCATAAATTGACCATCCAGGTAAATCCATGAATTAAGTTTGATTATTCCTTCTTATTATTATTAAGCATCTGAATCATGAATTGTCTTCTGATGACTCATGAAGCGGATAGATTCTTTTTTTGAAAGAACTGTAAACGGAAAACGAAATCCCCTCGCCCACTACCGGTTGATCTTCAGACCTGCCCCCCCTTTCTTCCATCAACTAAATGGATTCTTAGATCTTCTTCATGAGATTAAGAAAAAAACTCTTTTTAGATTCTAATTTCTATGTATACTAATACTAATAGTAAATTACTAATATTTTTCTATTTCTCTGTTAGAAAAGAGAGAGTTTCCTTTTTTTTACTTCAATACTCAATACAATAACAATATTCAATAAAAAAAATAGGAGACCGGAAATGAGAGTATTTATCTCGCATCCATTCTTCATATGATTGTCGGAACAAATTGGATGCAACGAAATGGAAATTTTTGGTACATCTAGCTATAAATCTAAAGATAGAAATATTATATAGTATATAGTATAGATATATAATATAATAACAAGACGTTGGTCTCTAATAAGAAATAAATTAATATTTATCCTGTAATCAAAGAAAGATAGTGAAAAATTTTCTTATCTTGTGACTTAGATTCTTATCTTGTGACTTAGAATAAAAGGTTCTCTGTGGAAGAACGAAATGCCAAGTTATTCCTATAGAACATCTAGGACCAAGACGATTGAATTGGAAATATCGACAAATTCTTGCGGAGTCCAAAGAAAAAAAGGGGGGTCAACTTGTTGCAATTTTATCTCTATTGAATTTGAATATCAGAATAGCGGATATAGTCATGATTCAATGGGTCAGGTCCACTTATTTTTCTTTTATTGATTTCTAATCTTTACAATGGATTTCATTGGCCTAATTGAAAATAGGAATAGTTGGTGATTCAACAGATGACTTATCATTATTCGTGCTAACTATAACTAATATATATACTATAACTCATAACTCATTAGATTATTATTAGATGATGATAATAATATAATATTATACAGTTGTTTTTTATTACTATTAATATTAATTAATTAAAAATTAAATATAATAAAATCAATTTAATAATAATTAATAATTTAATAATATTGCTATTCTTCATATGAATACTACGACTGAAAAAAATACAAAGTCCCCTATCGGATCTGAACCGAGGGCTTACGCCTTACCATGGGATTACTCTACCACTGAGTTAAAAGGAAAGGGCTTGGTTCATTGAATTCCTGAACGGGTCACTGTACTATGTAAGTAAAATCTTCTTATCTTCTTTCTTCTTATAATTATATTTATTTATTATTTATATATAAGATAAGAAGATATATATATACCTACTTCTTTCTTTTATAATATATATATATAAGATATAAGATAAGATTATTATATTATATATAAGAATTTCATTTAATAAGATTTAATTAATAATATATTTATATTTAAAAATTATATATATAAGTATTAAGTATAAGATAATATATAAGAAGCCCGTCTACACATATCCAGAAGCCCCTCGACAAAAGATCCATTTATATACAATAATTGCATTGTAGCGGGTATAGTTTAGTGGTAAAAGTGTGATTCGTTCTATTAACCCCCTTAATAGTTAAGGGGTCTTTCGGTTTCATTCATATTCCGATCAAAAACTTTATTTCATTAAAAGGATTAAATCCTTTACCTTTCAATGACACATTCAAGGAAAAATATAAATTTTCGGCATTTTTATCCAAAAGTAAATTAAAAAATAAAAACTTGGATTATGAAATTGTGAAACAAAATTTTAAAATTGGATCCATACTTCCAATTGAATGAGTATGAATAAAGAATCCATGGATGAAGATAGACAAGTAGATTTCTAATTTCTAATCGTAACTAAATCTTCAATTTTTGTTTTGATTTGTATCGAATAAATTGAAGCAAAATAGCTATTAAATAATGTCTTTAGTTTACTAGAGACATCGACATATTATTTTAGCTCGGTGGAAATAAAATACTTTTCCTTAGGACCCTCTCAAATAGAAATAGAGAACGAAGTAACTAGAAAGGTTGTTAGAATCGCCTTCTTCTAGAGGGATCATCTAGAAAGCGAGTCGTTTTGAATTGGATTGGATATATTCAAACAAAAAGCTGACATAGATGTTATGGGTATCATTTTTTGTAAGATGGGTATCATTTTTTTGTAAGTTGGTTCACATCTTAAATCTAGCAATATATCCATTTTCCATAAAGGAGCCGAATGAAACCAAAGTTTCATGTTCGGTTTTGAATTAGAGACGTTAAAAATGATGAATCGACGTCGACTATAACCCCTAGCCTTCCAAGCTAACGATGCGGGTTCGATTCC